CTGGTCGCGTAGCTTCATAATAATTCTGTAAAGCTTCCGCATAATTTCCTTCGGATTGAGCCAACATCCGTTACGGTCGTTCATTCTATTCAAAGAATCTCCGTTCCAGAACCGTACGTGAGATTTTCATCTCATACGGCTCCCCCCTTCTGTGCATAGTACTAAGGGGAATAATCCATGGAATCAAAATTTAACTATTCTCATTATGAACTGACAGGAGCTGGTATTTTTACAAGAAATCTCTAGCCAGCCTTCCCGCAAGAGGTTTTTTTAACACCAATCATATTAGTGCTAGATGGAAATGGTAACTCCAACAATTTCTTTGTCCTCAACGCCTCCTATTTTCAGGAATTAGTCACTTCAACGATCTTTGATGGTTATACGGGTATCCAAAGTACGAACGAGATGGATGTTTGTTGTCCCAACCATTCTTGTTAGTCCCGATACCAATAAGGAAAAGGGAAATTTATAACAAAGTTTTCGTATTGTTGATTCCTTGGTGTAGTGCTTCTTCCCCTATGCTGCCTATTGGTACTAGTGGAATAGGATTGACCTACAATATAGAACCCATAGGTGTAACCTTTCGCTCAATACTCAAATTAACAATTGAAGCATCCGAGGCTGCATCAATCGAGGATACACGACAGAAGGAATTGTTCTATCTTCAAACTCACCTTCACCAAGCGTAGGTTTATTTCAATAATTTGGTTCTTTCTATCCCGAATCACATATCTTTCTCATAATACTGAAGTCTAAAAAAAGAAGAAAAAAGAATCAAATCGCACCATCTCTGTAATAGGTAAATGCCTTTTTTTCTCCTGAAGTTGTCGGAATTATTCGTAATAGAATATTGGCTACAATTGAAGAGGTCTTATCAATAAAATTTACATTTATCCGAGATCTAGGCATAATTAGCAATCCTTTCTATAATCTATAATTAGAATTCTTTTCATTACCCTTCGGGGAAAATGATCCCACAAACAAAGGAATTGTACAATACGAAATAACATAAAACAGACTAATTCTAAAAATGTGGACCTTCCGCTCAAATTGTCCCATTTTGTTTGGACAAGGATAGATATGAAATATTTGAATCAGATTGGATTTCATTACAATTTCGTAGTATACCAATGAACGGAACTATTACTATTTCATCTAAGTTGAATAACCAAGGACTTTCTTTTACTACGGATTTTGATAACTCGAGAAGTTTTGATTTGGTTATGATCCAAAGAGGAAAAAGAATAATTATTCCATGATAAAATAGAGTAGAGTAACCATCCGTTTTGTTTACATGACGTGTATACGTCATGCCATACAATGGAAATAAAAATCCATGGGACGATTCATGAATTTGTAATAGATCCATGGGGTAGCTGATGAGAGAAGTTGGTGTTGAGAAATAGGAAATTTGAAAGGAATTATTCCTATGGAACCATTGATCGGTCATACCTGTACTGCAATAATATGAATGACTCGCTATTCACTCGGTTTCTGGTCAATAATAAGATTATGTAGGAGAGATGGCCGAGTGGTTCAAGGCGTAGCATTGGAACTGCTATGTAGGCTTTTGTTTACCGAGGGTTCGAATCCCTCTCTTTCCGTTTCTGTTAATTCACCAACGTGACCGACCACAATGTATCAAATCAAATAACAACTGATACCATTATTCCAGCAATAAGACTTTTATTTGATAGAAATTCTCTATTTCAGAAATTCTCTATTCCTAATTACATTACTGCGGTACGTAAAATACAAATATCGGAAAGAACAAAAAAGAAAAAAAAATCCTACTGCTGATCTATTTGTAATACGTGAATGAGAAAAATGCGGATCAAGGCCCTTAGATCTATTTACTTCGTCGAAAAGAGGGCAAAATTCTCTGAATCTTTCTTTGTTATTTTCGTTAGGTTCAAGTCTGGCGGGAATAATATTCTACGACTAACAACTCATTTATTTTCAAACCGATCCATTTACTATCTATTATTTGATTTACTAATCCTTTATATTGGAATGAGTCAATAGTCAAATGTTTTGGCAATTCCTCGGGGGGGGGTGAAGCAATATAATTTTGAATCAGAGCTTTCGATCTTTGTTTATCCTTCGTAGTAATAATATCTCGGGGTTTGCAACGATAACTTGGTATATCCACTATACGACCATTAACTAAAATATGTCTATGGTTAACTAATTGCCTAGCTCCAGGAATGGTCGAAGCCATACCCAATCGAAAAAGGATGTTATCCAAACGCATCTCAAGTAGTTGTAGTAAAACCTGACCCGTTGACCCTTTGGCTTTTCCAGCGATATGTACATATCTAACTAACTGTCGCTCCGTCAGACCATAATGAAAACGCAATTTCTGTTTTTCTTCTAGACGAATACGATATTGCGATCTTTTCCCAGAACGCAATTGGGTTTTAAGATCACTTCCGGATTTAGGTCTTTTACTAGTTAGTCCTGGTAAAGTCCCCAGACGGCGTATTTTTTTGAAACGAGGTCCTCGATAACGAGACATAAAGACTCCTTTTTTTATTTTATTGAAATTTCATTTTACAGAATGAATCTTAAATTAAGACTGAACTAAAGGATAAACAAAGCAAAGCTAAATTTACTGAAGTATTACAAAGTAGAATGAAATGAATTCTATTAATATCCGGATTTTTTGTATATGTATATATAGGAAGTTGAGGCTCCGTTTTATGATTTGTTCTGTAGAGATCTAATTGCTCCAATCCATTTTTTATTCATAGTTACAAGTTACCACGACATAATAGATCGGTGATCCAACATTTTGAGAAAAGGAGAGATTATCAATCATGGAAAAATCGATAGAGAAAAAAAAGCCAGCTATCGGAATCGAACCGATGACCATCGCATTACAAATGCGATGCTCTAACCTCTGAGCTAAGCGGGCTCACATAACAGAAATAGAAATAGTATAACAAATAGAAATAGTGTATAGGAATTCAGGAAACTGCTGGATCTTAGCTTAGGGCTATTAGCTATTAATTTAATATGAACTATATAGTTCATATTCATAGTTCTATTGTTATATCTATATCATTATATATATATCATTATATATATTAGTTATATCTAATATTATTAGTTATATTAGTTATATCTAATATTATTAGTTATATTAGTTATAACTAATAATATAGAACTAGATATGACTAAATAGAATTAATAGAATTTTTCTAATAGATATTTTTCTAATAGAAATATATGACTAATTAGTATATGACTAATTAGTCGAATTTTCATTCTATCATATTAATTACATTAATTATTATTTATACATTCTATTCTTTTTTTATGCATTTTATATTATATATTTATACATTATATTTATATTTTTTAATATGTATATATATGTTAATGAATATGTATATATAATTATATATATATTAATGAAAATTTAAAATTATAAATTATGATTATAAAAAATCTAATGATTTCTTAATATAAAATAAATTCATTTCTTAAAGTAAAGCAGTTATAGCAATAATTATAGCGTATAGCGAGCGAATCGGTCCTAAGAAAAGATAAGATAAGGATAAAGATACAATCCAAATTAGAATGAGACATTCTTCTGGTTTCATTCGGAAAAGGAAGAGATAGGACGAAAAAAAAAAAAAAGAAGAATGAATATCGACCGTTCCAGTATTCCAAATCGCACTGTAAAAAAGAAAGGGAGGGAGAAACATATATATATGGGATATATCTATCCATATTGAATTGCGGATACATCAATGATAGAATCATTTCTGATTGAAACAAGGTTTATCCAATAGAAATAAACTGATAGAGGATCGCCAAAAAAATCAAATAGCAGCATACACTTTTTCGATATGGGAATCATTATCTAATGAATTCAACGGTTCCAAAATAAATGAAAGAGATGGGTGGAATTCCAACTGGATCTTGGTCTCAAATCAAAAGGGGATATGGCGAAATTGGTAGACGCTACGGACTTGATGGGATTGAGCCTTAGTATGGAAACCTACTAAGTGGTAACTTCCAAATTCAGAGAAACCCTGGAATTAAAAATGGGCAATCCTGAGCCAAATCTTTATTTTGAGAAAACAAGGGTTTATAAAACTAGAATAAAAAAAGGATAGGTGCAGAGACTCAATGGAAGCTGTTCTAACGAATGGAGTTGACTACGTTGTGTTGGTAGCTGGAATTCCTCTATCGAAATTACAGAAAGGACGGCCTTAACCCGAATCTATCGAATATATATATATGAAAGAAAAAATTCAGAGTTATTGTGAATCCATTCCAATCGAAGTTGAAGAAGAATCGAATATTCAGTGATCAAATCATTCATTCCCGAGTTTGATAGATCTTTTGAAAAACTGATTAATCGGACGAGAATAAAGAGAGAGTCCCGTTCTACATGTCAATACCGACAACAATGAAATTTATAGTAAGAGGAAAATCCGTCGACTTTTGAAATCGTGAGGGTTCAAGTCCCTCTATCCCCAACAAAAAGTCCATTTTACTTCCTAACTATTTATCCTCTTTTTTTCATCAGTGGTTCAAACAAAATTCACTATCTTTCTTTCTCATTCACTCTACTCTTTCACAAATGGATCCGAGGAGAAATCTTTGGATCTTATCCCAATTTGGATAGATACGATACCTGTACAAATGAACATATATGGGCAAGGAATCTCTATTATTGAATCATTCACATTCCATATCATTATCCTTACATTTATTAGATAAAATTTTTGAATACTTTACTTTATTTAATACTTTACTTTATTTAGATTTAGTCCCTTTAATTGACATAGATACAAGTACTCTACTAAGATAATGCACGGGAAATGGTCGGGATAGCTCAGTTGGTAGAGCAGAGGACTGAAAATCCTCGTGTCACCAGTTCAAATCTGGTTCCTGACACATGAATAATATATCGGATAGATATTCATACAAATTAATCGAGACAGATCAGGATATATATTCGTTAATAGTCAAGAATACTTATT